GAATTCGATAATTTAAATTTTCGTAAAACTATTTTCTTTATTAATTATTATGAGAATAAATTCTACTACTTCTGGTTCTGTAGTTTCCCCGCTTGACAAAAAAAACCTGGGGCGTATTGTCCAAATCATCGGCCCGGTACTAGATGTAGCCTTTCCGCCAGGCAAGATGCCTAATATTTATGACGCCCTAGTAGTTAAAGGTAAAGATACTGTTGGTCAACCAATTAATGTAACTTGTGAAGTACAACAATTATTAGGAAATAATAGAGTTAGAGCTGTAGCTATGAGTGCTACAGATGGTCTAACGAGAGGAATGGAAGTTATTGGCACGGGGGCACCTCTAAGTGTTCCGGTAGGTGGAGCAACTCTGGGACGAATTTTCAACGTGCTTGGGGAGCCTGTTGATAATTTGGGTCCGGTAGATACCCGTACAACATCTCCTATTCATAGATCCGCACCTGCCTTTATACAGTTAGATACAAAATTATCCATTTTTGAAACCGGAATTAAAGTAGTAGATCTTTTAGCCCCTTATCGCCGTGGCGGAAAAATAGGACTGTTTGGGGGGGCTGGGGTGGGTAAAACAGTACTCATCATGGAATTGATTAACAATATTGCCAAAGCGCATGGGGGCGTATCCGTATTTGGCGGAGTGGGTGAACGTACTCGTGAAGGAAACGATCTTTACATGGAAATGAAAGAATCTGGAGTGATTAATGAAGAAAATATTGCAGAATCCAAAGTGGCTCTCGTTTACGGTCAGATGAACGAACCACCAGGAGCTCGTATGAGAGTTGGTTTGACTGCCCTAACTATGGCAGAATATTTTCGAGATGTTAATGAACAAGACGTACTTCTATTTATCGACAATATATTCCGTTTCGTTCAAGCAGGGTCCGAAGTCTCGGCCTTATTGGGTCGAATGCCTTCTGCTGTGGGCTACCAACCCACCCTGAGTACTGAAATGGGTTCTTTACAAGAAAGAATTACTTCTACCAAAGAGGGGTCGATAACTTCTATTCAAGCAGTTTATGTGCCTGCAGACGATTTAACCGACCCCGCGCCTGCTACGACATTTGCACATTTAGATGCTACTACCGTACTATCAAGAGGATTAGCTGCCAAAGGGATCTATCCAGCCGTCGATCCTTTAGATTCAACATCAACTATGCTTCAACCTCGGATCGTTGGTGAGGAACATTATGAAACCGCGCAACAAGTAAAGCAAACTTTACAACGTTACAAAGAACTTCAGGATATTATAGCTATCCTTGGGTTAGACGAATTATCCGAAGAGGATCGTTTAATCGTAGCACGGGCGCGAAAAATTGAACGTTTCTTATCACAACCCTTCTTCGTAGCAGAAGTATTTACTGGCTCTCCAGGGAAATACGTTGGTCTGGCAGAAACAATTAGAGGATTTCAATTGATTCTTTCCGGAGAATTAGATGCTCTTCCTGAACAAGCCTTTTATTTAGTAGGTAATATCGATGAAGCTACCGCGAAGGCTATGAACCTAGAAATGGAGTTGAACAAATGACCTTAAATCTTTGTGTACTGACCCCTAATAAAATTGTTTGGGATTCAGAAGTAAAGGAAATCATTTTATCTACTAATAGTGGTCAAATTGGCATATTACCCAACCATGCCCCTATTGCCACAGCTGTAGATATAGGTATTTTAAGAATACGCCTTAATGATGAATGGTTAACAATGGCTCTGATGGGTGGTTTTGCTAGAATAGGCAATAATGACATAACTGTTTTAGTAAATGATGCGGAGAAGGGTAGTGACATTGATGCACAAGAAGCTCAGCAAACTCTTGAAATAGCAGAAGCTAATTTGAAAAAGGCTGAAGGAAAGAGACAAATAATTGAAGCAAATCTAGCTCTCCGGCGAGCTAGAACACGAGTAGAGGCTCTCAATGCGGTTTGATTTCATAACTAAGTTTGGTACCATTCAAATAATCAGGTTTCAAACCCTATTTTGATTCTGGCAAGTGAATCAAATCAAATGCAATGAAGCAAAGCCCCATTTTGCTGCAACTAAAAGAAATTCAAAAATGAAAAATCAATAAACTAAACATAGGGTGGTTCAAAAACTTATTAGATACTCAGTATCTAATAAGTATCTAATAAGTTCTACCTACTATTGGATTTGAACCAATGACTCTCGCCGTATGAAAGCAATACTCTAACCACTGAGTTAAGTAGGCCAATTCTCGTCCCCAAAAAAAGAAAAATGGAACCCATTCCCCTGTTGGATTATAAATAGAATATTCCTTAGAAGCAATACCGGCGAAACAGATCAAAGATTTATGATGTTTGATCATCGAATATTCATCTTGACAAGAAATTAGCTAGATGATAAAATATGTATCACAAGCAATAAGGGCTATAGCTCAGTTGGTAGAGCGCCTCGTTTACACGTGCGCCAATGTTTTTCAAGGGGAACCCATCATAAAATGAAATCAAAAGAATGGGAATATTAATTAAGAAGG